CAGGTTGGACAAATTCTTCATTGACAGAAAAAAAAATGAAGGATCTGACTGATAGAACAAATACAATTAGAAATCAAATAGAAAGAATTACAAAAGAGAAAAAAAAAGTAACTCCAGAAATAAATATTAGTCTTAACAAAACAAGTTATAATGCTAAAAGATTAGAAAAATGGAAAATATTAAAAAGAAGAAATGCTCGATTAATCTCTAAATTACCTTTTGTTTTTAAATTTTTCATTGAAAGAATCTACACAAATATATTTTTATCTATCATTAATATTCCCAGAATAAAGATAAAATTATTTCTTGAATCAACAAAAAAAATTATGAATAAATCCATTTACAATAATGAAACAAGTCAAGAAATAATTAATAAAAAAAATCAAAATCCAATTGAGTTTATTTCGACTATAAAAAAGTCACTTTATAATATTAGTAATAGTCAGACAAATTCACATATTTTTTATGACTTATCGTACTTATCACAAGCATATGTATTTTACAAATTATCACAAACCCAAGTTATTAACTTGTATAAATTAAAATCATTTCTTCAATATCAAGGAATCCCTTTTTTTCTTAAGCCTGAAATAAAGGATTCTTTTGAAACACAAGGAATAGTTCATTCTAAATTAAGGGATAACAGACTTCCGAGTTCTGAAATGAATCAATGGAAAAATTGGTTAAGAGGGCATTATCAATACGATTTATCTCAGATCAGATGGTCTAGATTAATACCACAACAATGGCGGAATAGAGTTTATCAACGTCGTATGGTTAAAAGGAAAAATTTCAGCAAATGGGATTTATATGAAAAAGACCAATTAATTGATTCCAAAAAAGAAAATATTTTGGAAGTCTATTCATTATTGAATAAAAAAGATAATTTTCAAAAATACTATAAATATGATCTTTTATCATATAAATCTATTAATTCTGAAAATAAAAAGGACTCATTTATTTCTAGATCGCCGTTTGAAGGAAATAAGAATCAAGAGATTTCTTATAATTACAACCCATATAAAGACACTTTTTTTGATATGCTGAGGAGTATCCCTATCAATAATTATCTAGGAAAGGGCGATATTCTATATATGGAAAAAACTCCCGATAGGAAATATTTGGATTGGAAAATTCTAAATTTTGATCTTAGACAAAAAGTCGATATTGAGGCCTGGATCACGATCGATGCCAATAGTAATCAAAATACTCAGATTGTTACTAATAATTATCAAATAATTGATAAAAAAAATATTTTTTATCTTATGATTCCCGAAATGAATTTACCAAACTCCCCAAAAGTCTTTTTTGATTGGATGGGGATGAATGAAAAAATACTAAAGCGTCCCATATTGAATCTGGAACTTTGGTTCTTCCCAGAATTTTTGTTACTTTATAATACATATAAAACGAAATCTTGGTTTATACCAAGCAAATTACTTCTTTTAAATTTGAATAGAAATGAAAATAGTAATCAAAATCAAAAGATTAATGAAAAGCAAAAGGGAAGTTTTTTGATACCATCGAATAAAAAAATAAAGAATCGAAATCAAGAAGAAAAAAAAACCACAAGCCAAGGGGATCTTGGATCCGTTCTTTCAAACCAACAAAAAGATATTGAAGAAGATTATGCGAGATCGGACATGAAAAAAGGTAAAAATAAAAAACAATACAAAAGTAACACGGAAGCAGAACTTGATTTGTTCCTGAAACGTTATTTGCTTTTTCAATTGAGATGGGACGATACTTTGAATCAAAGACTGATCAATAATATTAAGGTATATTGTTTCCTGCTTAGACTAATAGATCCAAGAAAAATTTCTATATCCTCGATTCAAAGGGGAGAAATGAGTTTGGATATAATGCTGATTCAGAAGAATTTAACTCTTCCAGAATTGATGAAAAGGGGAATATTTATTATCGAACCCATTCGTCTGTCTGTAAAAAACGACGGACAGTTTATTATGTATCAAACCATCGGTATTTTGTTGGTTCATAAGAGTAAGCACCAAACTAATCAAAGATACCGAGAGCAAAGATATGTTGCTAAGAATAATTTTGATGAATCTATTCCACCACATGAAAGAATAACAAGAAATAGAGACAAAAATCATTTGGATTTGCTTGTTCCTGAAAATATTTTCTCATTTAGGCGTCGTAGAAAATTAAGAATTCTAATTTGTTTCAATTCAAAGAATAGGAATGATGTAGATGGAAATCCTGTATTTTGCAACGAAAAGAATAGCAGCCAAGTTCTAGGTGACAGTAATCACCTTGATAGAGAGACAAATCAATTAATGAAATTGAAGTTCTTTCTTTGGCCTAATTATCGATTAGAAGATTTAGCTTGTATGAATCGCTATTGGTTTGATACCAATAATGGCAGTCGTTTCAGTATGTTAAGGATACATTTGTATCCACGATTGAAAATTCGTTGATAGTACATTTTTCCTATATATCCTCTACTATATAGGATATATGAAAGCAAATAAATACACACATCACACGTCCTGTCTTACATTTCATTCTAAATATCCAATACTAAATGAATAATGTATCAATTCGATCTAGAAATGAATCAACAGAACCCTCTTCATTTTAGGTCTAAATTCTTCGCTTTTGTGAATACGAAAATGTGCCAATCCTTTTCTCTCCCTATCTAAATCTAATTTTCAATTGGATTGATTCATTTGAATTGATAAAATTAGGAGTTCATAAAGAAATTTGAATTAGTGTATATACCACATTAAAATGAATGACATTATTATTACTGATCGGTAAAATCCATATCTGTAAAAAGGGAGAGGAGGCTTTTTTTTATGGTAAGAAATTCATTCATTTCGGTTATTTCTCAAAAAGAAAATGAAGAAAACAGAGGGTCTGTTGAATTTCAAGTATTCAGTTTCACCACTAAGATAAGGAGACTTACTTCACATTTGGAATTGCACAAAAAAGACTATTCATCTCAGAGAGGTTTGCGAAAAATTTTGGGAAAACGTCAACGATTACTGGCTTATTTGTCAAAAAAAAATAGAGTACGTTATAAAGAATTAATTGATCGGTTGGATATTCGAGAGACAAAAACTCGTTAATTTAAAGAGTGATATCATTTGAACTTATGCGTTTCAATTTTGATGAACTTCTTTTTACTTTCAGCAATTCATGGAAGAATGACTCGGTAAAAAACTTATGATTGCACCAACTACAAGAAAAGACCTCATGATAGTCAATATGGGTCCTCACCACCCATCAATGCATGGTGTTCTTCGACTTATCGTTACTCTCGATGGTGAAGATGTTATTGACTGTGAACCAATATTGGGTTATTTACACAGAGGAATGGAGAAAATTGCGGAAAACCGAACAATTATACAATATTTGCCTTATGTAACACGTTGGGATTATTTAGCTACTATGTTCACAGAAGCAATAACCGTAAATGGACCCGAACAACTAGGCAATATTCAAGTACCTAAAAGGGCTAGCTATATCAGAGCCATTATGTTGGAGTTGAGTCGTATAGCTTCTCATTTGTTATGGCTTGGTCCTTTTATGGCAGATATTGGGGCACAGACCCCTTTCTTCTATATTTTTCGAGAACGAGAATTGATATATGACCTATTCGAAGCTGCCACCGGCATGCGAATGATGCATAATTATTTTCGTATCGGAGGAATAGCTGCTGATCTACCTCATGGATGGATAGATAAATGTTTGGATTTTTGCGATTATTTTTTAACAGGGGTTGCTGAATATCAAAAGCTTATTACACGGAATCCTATTTTTTTAGAACGAGTTGAGGGCGTAGGCATTATTGGAGGAGAAGAAGCACTAAATTGGGGTTTATCAGGACCAATGCTACGAGCTTCCGGAATACAATGGGACCTTCGTAAAGTTGATCATTATGAGTGTTACGACGAATTTGATTGGGAGGTTCAATGGCAAAAAGAAGGGGATTCATTAGCTCGTTATTTAGTACGAATCAGTGAAATGACAGAATCCATAAAAATTATCCAACAGGCTCTGGAAGGAATTCCAGGGGGGCCCTTTGAGAATTTAGAAATCCGACGCTTTGATAGAGTAAAAGATACTGAATGGAATGATTTTGAATATCGATTTATTAGTAAAAAACCTTCTCCAACTTTTGAATTGTCCAAACAAGAACTTTATGTAAGAGTCGAAGCACCAAAAGGAGAATTGGGAATTTTTCTGATAGGAGATCAGAGTGTTTTTCCTTGGAGATGGAAAATTCGCCCACCGGGTTTTATCAACTTGCAAATTCTGCCTCAGTTAGTTAAAAGAATGAAATTGGCTGATATTATGACGATACTAGGTAGTATAGATATCATTATGGGAGAAGTTGATCGTTGAAATGATAATTGATAATACAACAGAACTACAAGCCATCCATTCGTTTTCCAGATTGGAATTCTTAAAAGAAGTCTATGGGATCATATGGGTGCTTGTCCCTATTTTGACTCTTGTATTAGGAATCACACTAGGTGTACTAGTAATTGTTTGGTTAGAAAGAGAAATATCTGCAGGGATACAACAACGTATTGGACCTGAATACGCCGGCCCCTTGGGAATTCTTCAAGCTCTAGCAGATGGGGTAAAACTACTTTTCAAAGAGAATCTTTTTCCATCTAGAGGGGATACTCGTTTATTCAGTATCGGACCATCCATAGCAGTCATATCCATTTTACTAAGTTATTCAGTAATTCCTTTTGGTTATCGCCTTATTCTAGCCGATCTTAGTATTGGTGTTTTTTTATGGATCGCTGTTTCAAGTCTTGCTCCCGTTGGACTTCTTATGTCGGGATATGGATCAAATAATAAATATTCCTTTTTAGGTGGTTTAAGAGCTGCTGCTCAATCAATTAGTTATGAAATACCATTAACTCTATGTGTATTATCAATATCTCTACGTGTGATTCGGTGAGACATCAAATTTCCCCTATTTCTTTTCTTTCTAGTAAGAAAGTTAAATGAGTTTAATA